TAGTTCGATCCAAAACTTGAGATAATGGGTGTAATCCGAAAAAGGATTCATAAGTAGTTGTTAACGGAGTTGAAGTTACCAAATTCTGAGGAGTAGGTATCAATTTATGCCTAATTGCTCCGGAGATAGTTCCCTTAACTACATTTTCTAAACGAGCCAGAGCCAACCCCAGCTGGTCTTGTAAAAGATCCGCTACAGAGCGAATACGTTTATTTTTCAAATGATTCATATCATCAAGTGTACCCATTCCAAATTTCATCCCAATCAAATGATCGGCAGCTGCTAATATATCTCGTGGTAACAAAAATATATTGTTCTGAGGTATATTAAGATTCAGTCTCCAATTAATATTTCGGCGACCAATCCTTCCTAATTCACACCTTTGGTGAAAGAATTTTTTTTGTAATTCCTTACATAAGGATTCAGAAAATATTGGATCCCCACCTACACAAGAAAATTGTTGATAAAACTCCAAAATAGCATTTTCTTTTGACCCAATTTTTTTTTTCTCCTTATCGGTCAAGAAAGATAAGAAAATTTCAGGGTAGCAAACATTCTCTAGAATTTCTCGTAGATTCGAACCCATAGCTGATGATAGAACTAGAATAGATATTTTCTGTTTCCTACTCACCCGAGCCCATATTCTTGCTTTTTTATCAATCTCTAATTCTAACCTGCCTCCCCAATCTGATATTATGGTGCCGGTATAGACCGAAATCCCGTTATGATCCAATTCTGACTGGTAATAGATACCAGGACTTTGCAATATTTGATTGATCACAATTCTGTATATTCCGTTTACTATAAAAGTTCCAAGGGAATTCATTAAAGGAATGTTTCCAATAAAAATTCTTTGTTCTTGCATATTCCTACTGGTTTTCCAAATTAATCCCGCGGATACATATAATTCAGAAGAATATGTAAGTGATTCATAGACAGCATCCCGTTCTTTTATCAGAGGTTCTACCAATTGATATGTTTCCACAAATAATTGAAATTCAATTTCGTGATCTATATCTTCAATTTTTGGAAACTTAGAAAGTTCTTCTATTAAACCCTGATCAATAAACCGATAAAACCCTTCAAATTGTATCTGATTAAATCCGGGTATTGTAGATGTTCCCTCTTTTCCATCCCCAAGCATCTTTTTTGAATTTCCCATTTATCCGTTTATTGAAAAAATCCCATCCCATCTCTCATTCTTCACCGAATCATATCCATAGAATTCGATCTAGCAATAATGGAATTTCTATTCTGTTTACTGAATCACATGAAATTTTATCCAACTCCAAGATATATGGAATATATGAAATACGGATGAACGGAGACTAGATTCAATTGGAATTTTTTATAAGAAATAGATCCAAATGGAACAGAATTGAGAAATACCACTGGAACTTACGGAGTTTTGTAAAGACTAGAAAAAAAAGTAATTTCATTTTCACCTATGATATTACATATTCCAATTCGATTGCATACCATAAAAACTGTATTCATCATTGGATCTGTTCGAGCAGATAAACATATAATAAATAGAAAACTTTTTTTTTAACCACGTTACTTTTCCATGTATTTGTATTTCATTGTTCAAAAAAATATTTGCAGAAAAGAGATTTATTTTACCTATTTTGAATAGAATAGTTAGAATATCATTGAATTGAAGTAGGTAAGAAAACTTGTATTTTGTTATTTATTAATATTTTTTATTATTAAAATAAAAAAGAATGCACAGATATATATGTCTCTTTTTCTTCTTTTATTGTGGTACAGTTAGTTCTATTTGGGACAGCACATGCTGTGCTCTATTAAAAAGGAAATTTTCTCTTCAAGGTATTCAATGAAAAATTGAAATATAAAAATTTATTGAGAATTACTCCTCAAAAGCATCCCTAGAGAGATAAAATACCCCATTATAGAGCTATAACTCTATAACGTATGTTCTGATTCTGGGGTTTACATATACTCATCATTACTGTTATAATTGAAATTGAACAAGATTTCTTTTTAATTGAAAAAACTCAATATAGATTAGTTATAAATCCATTTCTAATGATTTTCTTAATATTATTAGAAATAAAAAAATGTAGATTTGAATTTTAATTCAAAAATGGTCATGAATTTACAGTCAATAGTTAATGGTTCTGGTTTGTACTGGATTCTATATTTTGTGACTGAAAATCTATATATATATTTTTTTCGGAGTTGAAAAAAAAAAGAAAATTGGAATCTAGTTTCTATGGTTTTGGCGGCATGGCCGAGTGGTAAGGCGGGGGACTGCAAATCCTTTTTCCCCAGTTCAAATCCGGGTGCCGCCTCAACAACAGACTTTTAATCCCCTATTATAACAAACGTAGGAAAAGACTCTTGATACTTTCTTTTCGTTATTCTAAGCCCCTGGCTCTCGAGGTTCTATTCTCTAACCTAAAGTTTTGCCTATCAGATTCAAGAAAAACTTAAAGTAGTGTAGGGAAATCCGTAAATCTTTACTTGCCACTACTAATTTAGTTCCACTTACTGAGTGATTGGATAGCCAGAGAGGAAATTAAATTAATAGTTTTGGAAAGGACCTAAGATACTTTGGATACAGACTCATGAAAGTCTCAGAATGCTCAGACATTCAATCAATATTAGATTAGATTAGATGAAGAATTGCCTTTCATTTTACTTCCAAAAATAAAACACGATAAAAGAAAGAAAAAGTCTTATTCTTTCTACATGTGAGTCAGATTCCTTGGATACTTCGAAAAGTGTCCGTTTGCTTGTGTTTACATCTTGTCGATTCTACTAGAAATTCTATAATAAGAATAACTCATTATAAGATAAGTGGATTTTTTGGAGTAGTTCATCAATGGTGACCAAATACCTCTCCCTTTTTTTGACTCTGCACCAGTGATTTCACTATTATTAGTGAACAATAATGGAATAGTTTCTTCATATTCATAGAAATAGGGGACAGAATTCACATGGATATAGTAAGTCTCGCATGGGCTGCTTTAATGGTAGTTTTTACATTTTCCCTCTCTCTCGTAGTGTGGGGAAGAAGTGGACTCTAGAAATACTTCTAATTGCGGTAATAATCAAACTCTATCAACCTGTATCAATTGTTTGAGTTTTCTATACCGCTCGGCAATTTTTTTTTAAGATTTTTTTTTAGAAATTGGATTTATGTTTTGTTTTATTGACTCATTTTCTAGTTTTATATCAGGGTTTACACGGTTAACCCTTCATGGGGTAACCCCTTTCGAAATCTGAAGAAGCTTCCATCGAATTGGGATTATCTGTATTAAATGGATCAAACAAACAAATGAAATTGATAAAGTATGTACATACATTTCGTATTCTATTTAATTTATATTGACGTTTATAAAGAAAAAGAGAGATATAGGTGGATTCCTTTATATTAAGATATTTCACTTGTATCTTTATACATTACAATAACCAAAATGGCTAGTATGGTAGAAAGAGATCTCTTTCTACCATACTAGCGGGCCCCTTAGGATACTACTACTGAGTCTAATGCATTCCTTTCATTTAAGACGAGAAATTGAAATATTTTTTTTCATTGATAGTCAAATTGTATTCAAATTAATCATTTTGACTAACCGTTTTTACGTAAATTATAAGCAAAAAAGCAGTAGGAACGAGAATGAAGAGTGCAGTAGCAATAAATGCAAGAATATTGACTTCCATAATTTAATCGTTTATTATTATTTTTTTTTTCTTTGGAATATCTCGGGATTTAATCCCATAGAGATGAGAAATCTTTCGCTTGTAAACTTACTCAGATGAATTAGATTTCGATGATATCGAATGAAAGAAATATCATGAATAACAATATCGGAGCTATAAAATCGATTCATCGTCAAGAATTTAATAGTATAACATAGGAAGATCTTTTATCCACACCGAATACATAATGAGATTCCTGATCCAATCAAAAAATATTTATTTATGATTCTTTTTCCCGGCTTTCTTTTCTACAACCTAGTAGTTTACTTTCCTTGTACAATCATCTGATGAAGTATCATAAAAAAACCTTTTCTACTTCGATTCTTTAGAAAMWWAGTTTCTAAAGAACCTTAAATAAACAATAGAAATCAAATAGAGAAAAAAAGTACGAAGTTCAATTTGAAATTAAAAAAAAAATTAAAGGGTCTATCATCTTTTTGGAAAACAAAGAAAGGAAATGTGACAAAGACGAGGCCCAGTAAAAAAACGAAAATATTCCAAAAAATTAACTCGTTAATTTTTCTTACGAGTTTTTTCTTCGACATCGACTCTAATCTTTTAAAAGAGCATATTCATTAGGGAAGACGCATTTTCTCTTTATTTTTAAAATATCCTCTTTCCTTGGTTGGATTCGAACTATTTCAAATTCCTTTACTTCATAGAAAGAAAAGTATATATAGGTACTCTTGGCAAATGTATTATACGCTATCCTATTCCATTTTCCTACACGAATTAATGGGAGATCAGTTGACAAAAAGCGGAAACCCGATACAGTATCTCTTTCTTGAAGTGTTGAATGCTCTCAATAATTATAATTAATTTACATATGTCTCTCTACCCTAGTTAAAATAATCGACTTTTGCTTTATGAAAAAAGAAAAATAAAACAAAAAGATAAATGAAACCATTTTCATCCCCTTGCCCCGAAACAAAAAGGGGATTGAATCCGCCGGGACTGACGGGGCTCGAACCCGCAGCTTCCGCCTTGACAGGGCGGTGCTCTGACCAATTGAACTACAATCCCATGGAAATCAAGTGGGTAGCTTACATATTCCTTCTTATGATTTCATTTGAATCATTTCAATTTTAGATTCAAATTTTTGTTTTGTAACAAAGAAAGTCACAAGTGATATATTGATATCTATATGGATATCACTTTAGTGAGAGCAAGAGGGATTACTGGGTAATCCTTGCATTATTATCAAATCGATTGATAATCTATTTTTTTAGAAAAAAAATAGATTATTTTCTCGACTCTGTTCATTAAAGTTT